AAAATTAACTTTTAATTGATTATTCCCTAGATACACTATTTTTAATCTATCTTAATACGAATTGTCCTTAAGATTCCAAATTATCTCCTTTTTTCTATCTAAAATAAACACTTTTTTTTTATAAAATAGAAATAAGGAAAATAATGATTGTGATGCATTTAAAATGCAAATTTATTCTTAGCTAAATTGATTGTGAAATGCTTCTGTAGAATGTCCACTATCTGTTGTATATCTTCTCTACGAAGATATTCAATTTTCCTAAGGTCTTCTTGACTGTTACTCAAAAGGTCCGATAATGTATGTATGTTGGACCTTTTGAGACAGTTATAGGTCCTGGAAGGCAATTCTAATTGGTCAATAAAAATACATTTCAATGCTATTTCTTTTTTGTTTTTCGTTAGATTAGCTAATTTATCATGAAAGGTAAAAAGGGGTAGAGTAAATCTGCTCTTATTTTCTTCTAAATTAATATCCTTTTCCTCTGCATGTAGGAATGGAATAAATAAATCAATCAAATTACGAGAAGCTTCCTGGAGTGCTTCTTTAGGAGTTAAGCTTCCATTTGTCCATATTTCTATAAAAAGTATTTCTTGTTTTTCATTCCCATTTCCATAAGAATAAATACTATGATTGGCATTTCGAACAGGCATAAATACTGCATCTATAGGATAACTTGCATCTTGCGAGTCATTTGTGGATCTCATACGATATCCGCGATCTCTTTGGATTTCTAATCCAATACACAAATCGCGGGGTTCTGTCAGGGTAGCTATATGCTGTGTCGTGTCAACTATTTCCACAGAAGCGGGTAAGAGAATATCTTCAGCTGTTATATTTTTGGGACCTTTCACGCAAATGGATGCGTCTCGAGTGCCATAGAGATTACTTCTCAATACAATTTCTTTCAAATTCATTAAAATTTCATGGACTGATTCTTCAATACCTACTATTGTAGAATATTCGTGTGGTACTTTTTCAAATTTTGCACGTGTTATACATGTTCCTTCCATTTCTTCAAGTAAAGCCCGTCGCATAGCAATACCTATTGTATCACCTTGACCTTTCATAAGCGGGGACAGAACGAAACGCCCATAATGAAGACGTTTACTGTCTACTCTTGATTCAACACACTTCCACTGTAGTGTTCGAGTGGATGCTGCTATTTCCTCTCGAACCATAATTATATATTATACTTTCTTTAATAGATTATTGAATCATTTTTTTCTCTTGAAATACCTTCAATTCGAATTTCTACACACGTCTTTTTTTAGGGGGTCTACATCCATTATGTGGCATAGGAGTCACATCGCGTACGAAACTTAAAAGTATACCACTTCGACGAATAGCTCGTAATGCTGCATCTCGGCCGGGACCCGGACCTTTTATCATGACTTCTGCTCTTTGCATCCCTTGATCGACCACGGTACGAATAGCATTAACCGCGGCCGATTGGGCTGAAAAGGGTGTACCTCTTTTTGCCCCTTTGAATCCAGAAGTGCCTGCAGAGGACCAAGAAACCACACGTCCCCTTACATCTGTAACTGTTACAATGGTATTGTTGAAACTCGCTTGAACATGAATTATTCCTTTTGGTATTCTACGTCCAGCCTTACGCGAACTAATACGGCCATTCCTACGTGAACTAATTTTTGATATAGGTTTTATCATATTTTATCATCTCATACATATGAGTCATAAATTTACGGAGATATCCATTTGATGTTAAAACAGATTCTTTATTTTCACATTAATTTCATTCATGCTTTGTTGCTAAAAAAGCTACAAAGATTATCCTTGTCTCTGTTTATGTCTTGGATTAGAACAAATCACTATAATTCGTCCGCGCCTACGGATCAGTCGACATTTTTCACAAATTTTACGAACAGAAGCCCTTATTTTCATATTTATGATTCCTTAATCTTAATTCTATTCTGAATCTCTTCTTTGAATCTCCTTTTTTTTTCATTTTTTGAACTTCCAATCGTATCCCATGAATTAAATTAAACAAATGCCCTACTCAATAGAATCTTGGCTGCGAAGTCTATAAATTAGACGTCGCAGGTTGAATCATAACTACTTCTTTCACCTTTTTTTCACTTTATTCACTCTAGATAAAACTCTCTCGTATCTGCCTCCAAAGAATAAGGTACTTTTATATTTTCATTTTTTGAACCCAGGCAGAACATCGCATTTTTAAGTAATTGAATAATTAAATCTGGATGAATCCCTTTTTTGTTATCTGGTTCGAGTCAACTCCCTTATTAATTAAAAGCAGTCATATAACTTACTTTTGCTTTCTTTTTCTTTTTACAACTGTGAAGTTAGAGATTAGGTTACCCTATAAAAAGTCTTACCATATATAACACCAAATTTCTCCTCCAACTCCTTTTAGGCGAGCTTCTCGATCTGTCATTATACCTTGAGAAGTAGAAAGAATAGCAATTCCCATTCCGCCCAAAATCCTAGGAATTCGTTGAGAGTTAGAATAAATTCGTAGACCTGGTCGGCTGATACGCTTCAAAATAGTTTTAGATATTCTTGTCCTAGTTCTTTTATGTCGCAGGGTTGAAACCAAGAAATTCTTATTATTTTCTCGATGTTTTCTAACGTTTTCAATAAATCCTTCTTGCAGAAGTATTTTAACAATGTTTTCGGTGATATTAGTGGATGCTATTCGAACCGTTCCTTTTTTATTCATCTCAGCATTTCTAATAGAAGTTAGTATTTCAGCAATGGTGTCCCTACCCATGATGAACTATAAATTATAGTTGCCTCCTAATTGTGATATAATCAACGTGTTTATTTTGGAATGAAAAAATAAAAGTATATGCTTCAGACACTATCTACTAGTTAATTTGCTCTATTTCAGACATTCGACTTACGCTATCCTAATTTAATCTACCCCTAGACTTACGCTATCCTAATTTAATCTATTCCTATAATACTTCTGGAGCTAATGAGACGATTTTTGTGAAATTCAATTCTCTCAATTCCCTAGCGATTGCACCAAAAACTCGAGTCCCTTTTGGATTTCCTTCTTGATCAATGACAACTGCTGCATTGTCATCATATCTTATTCTCATACCGTTTTCACGCTTGAGTTCTTTACGCGTACGTACAATTACAGCTCTAATAACTTCTGATCTTTCAAGTGGCATATTTGGTACTGCTTCCTTGATTACAGCAACAATAACGTCACCAATATTAGCATATCGGCGATTACTAGCGCCTAAGATTCGAATACACATCAATTCTCGAGCTCCGCTATTATCTGCTACATTCAAAAGGGTCTGAGGTTGAATCATATCATTTTTTATCTGCTCTTTCAATGCAAAGGATGAAGAAAAGAAATATTATCTTTCCATAAATAAATCCAGAATTCTATTTTTTTTGAATTTCTAATACAATAAATACCCCTTTCGTTGGTTCTACATTTCTACCCCTCAATAAGAAATTGAGTTCGTATAGGCATTTTGGACGCAGCTAGTAACATAGCAGTTCTGGCGACAGTTTCGGATACTCCCCCTATTTCATAAAGTATTCGACCTGGTTTAACAACGGCTACCCAATATTCGGGAGATCCCTTACCCGAACCCATACGTGTTTCTGCAGGTCTTAGTGTTACTGGTTTATCGGGAAATAAACGTACCCATATTTTTCCACCACGACGTGCATATCGGCTGATTGCTCTTCGTCCGGCTTCTATTTGTCTCGCTGTGATCCAAGCAGGTTCAAGTGCTTGAAGAGCGTATCTTCCAAAACTAATATGATTGCCTCTAGAAGATGTTCCTTTCAGTCTTCCTCTATGTTGTTTACGGAATCTGGTTCTTTTGGGGTTATAGTTGATGGTTATTTGCCTATTCCATCTCTACTACAGAACCGGACATGAGAGTTTCTTCTCATCCGGCTCCTCGCGAAACGAACGAAGAAACAATTCAATACGATTCAATCAATAATATTACATTATCATTATGGAGACACATGTGTTTTATGAATAATACACTAAAAACTGGAATGGGATTTTTTATGTTACAGTTTAAATAAAGCTAGAAACCTCTAAGACTAAGATGAGATTCTAGTTATTAGAAATATGAGTTATTACAAACAAACAATATCTTACAATATGAGAAAAGATATAATAGATGTTATATAAGATATATATTTGTTTATTAGTTTTCCTATAAATCTATAAATTATATATCTGTCTATTTAGTGTTTATATAGAGTCTCTAATAATAAAGTGTCTAGATAGGAATTGATATTGATATTAGTTGAGTTTTATTCAGTGTAATTCTTAGAGATTTTAGTATTAGTTTAAGTTAATTTAAAATTTGAGAGTTAAATTTATTAGACTCTATTTCTGCTCTTTTCGAATTTTAATCTAACACCATTCTATCTAAATTTCTGCTTTTTGTTTTTTTTCATTTATTTTTTATTATAATTATTAATATTCTAATTATTAAATAAAATAAAATAATTATTAAATAACCCAATATTATTAAATAACTTAACTCATAATTCAATTATTTCTTATTTCTTCCTAATTCTAATTTGATTAAAAATTAAATAGAAACAAATTCTCAAAGAAAAAGAATAGGATTTCACAAAAAAAAAGAAGAGTCTTTATATGGAATGTATGATATAATGTAATAATGGAAAAATTATTAAGCCAATAAATAAATGTTCAATTAACTCAATGTTTCGCGGGCGAATATTGACTCTTTTCTCCTTTATTGACAAGTTAGGTTGAACCTGTCACTGTTTCATAAAAATGAAATAGGTTTCTGGTCTGTTCCGCCATCCCACCCAATGAATCATTAGGATTCAGATTTAAGTAATAGAATCCTATGTGGTCACGGGTTCCGTCGTTCCCATAGCTTCTATGTTAATGATTAGGCTTGAACTCGACAATGGAGCTCCCGACAAAATGCGTTTCAGAGTCAACCTACTCAGTTTTTATTAACTCAGGGCTCTTTACTTTTTATTGATGCTTTATCACA